GCCTTTATGGTATTTTTATATATTTTTTGTTTGAGTTTGTTTTTTTTTTTTTGTTGTTTTATTGTTCTTTTTGTTCCCAGGTTTAAGTTGGGGGTTTTTTTATTAGATTGGGGGTTTTTGAGTTTAAAGTTTAATTTGAATTTTAATAATTTGTTATTTTCTTTAATTCTTTTAATTGTTAGTACTACTGTTTTGTATTATTCTTTATTTTATATAACTGGAGAGGTTAATTTTTATTATTATTTGATGGTTTTATTGATTTTTATTGGAAGTATATTTGGTTTGATTTTTGCTAATTCTATATTTACAATGATGTTATGTTGGGATTTATTAGGTATTTCTAGTTTTTTTTTGGTTTTATTTTATAATAATTGAGATAGTTGTTCCGGTGCTATACATACTGTTTTAACTAATCGTATTGGTGATTTTTTTATTTTTATGTTTTTTACGATGGCTTTTTTTAGTTTTTATTATTTTTTTAGTTTTTCTTTGACTAATTTTTATTTTATTTTATTTTTGCTGTTAGCTTCTTTTACTAAAAGTGCTCAGTTTCCTTTTAGTGGTTGGTTACCTAAAGCAATAAGTGCTCCAACTCCAGTTAGTTCTTTAGTTCATAGTAGTACTTTGGTTACTGCTGGTTTGGTTCTTATAATAAATTTTAATTTAATTAATCTTTCTTCTTATGTTATGTTTATTTTGTGTTGGGTGGGGGTTTTTACTATATTTTTTAGTTCTTTAACAGCTTTAGTTGAGATGGATTTAAAGAAGGTTGTTGCTCTTAGTACTTTATCTCAGATGGGGTTTTCTATGTTATCTTTAGGTTTGGGTTTGAATTATGTTGCTTTGATTCATTTGATTAGTCATGCTTTGTTTAAGAGTTGTTTATTTATACAAGTTGGTTACATTATTCATTGTTCTTTTGGGCAGCAGGATATGCGTAATTATAATGGTATAGGTTCTTTACCTTATTTTATTCAGTTACAGTTGTTGACTACTTTATTTTGTTTGTGTGGTTTATTTTTTACAAGGGGTTCTGTTAGGAAAGATATTATTTTAGAGATGTTTTTTTCTAATGATTATTCTTTGTTTTTTGTTTTATTTTTTTTTATTTCTGTTTTTTTTACTTTTTGTTATAGATATCGTATTTGATCTAGTTTATTTAATACATCTACTGTTTCTTTATTTCATTATAGAGGTAGTTTTATTATTAATTTTGTTAGGTTTGTTTTAGTTTTAATGTCTGTGTGTTTTATTTGATGGTTAAATATTAACATGTATTGTATTCCTTCTTTATTTTTGTATATAGATTTTTATGTTCCTTTATTTTATTTATTTTTTATTTTAGTTATTTTTTATTTTAGTTTTAAATTTGTTTCTTTTGAGTTGGTTTATAAATTTTTAGTTGATTATTTTCCGTTTTTAGCTCAACGTGTTTTTTTTTTTAATTTTAAAGTGGTTGAAATGTTTTTAAATTCTTTGAATTTAAAGTTGTTTAGTTTTTTTTCTGTTGTTGGTTTTTATAGCGGTTCTTATATGAAGTCTTATTTTAGTCCTGTAGTTTTTTTAGTTTTTTTAGTTTTTTTTTTAGTTTGAAGCTTTAGTATAAATTTAGTATATTTCATTGTCAATGAAAAGGTTTGAAGTTTTATTTGTTGAGTTTTTACTTTTTTCATTGTTATTTTTTAAAGATTTTCATTTATTTTTTTTGTTTTTGACTTTATTTTGTTTTTGTGCTTTGAATGTGCAGTCTTGACATGGTTTGTTTTTTTTTATTGATTCTCAAGTTTATGTTGCTATAATGTTGATATCAATGTTTATTATAGGGTTAATTTTGTTTAAGGAGAAGAGTCGTGGGATGTTATATTTATCACAAGTTTTGGTGTTTATTAGAATTTTGTTTTTTATTCCTGGTAATGTTTTAATATTTTATGTGTTGTTTGAATTGTCTATATTTCCTATTTTGATTATGATTTTGGGATATGGTTATCAGATTGAAAAACTTAATTCGTTTTATTATCTTTTATTATATGCTTCTTTGTGTTCTTTTCCTTTTTTATTTGTGTTTTTAAATTTGGATTTTAGTTTTATGTTGGTTTATTTTGATATGGTTGTTTCTTGAGAGGTTGTTTTTATTCTTAGTTTAACTTTTATGATAAAGTTTCCAGTTTTTTTTTTACATTTATGATTGCCCAAGGCTCATGTTGAAGCTCCCACTACAGCTTCTATATTGTTAGCTGGCTTGTTACTTAAGTTGGGTACTATTGGATTTGTTCGTATTATAAAATGTTTGTCTTACTGTCATTTGAATTTTTATTTTTTTATTGCTTTTTTAGGTATGATTTTGGCGGCTTTTAGTTGTATTTTTCAAAGTGATGTTAAAGCTTTGGCAGCTTATTCGTCAATTACTCATATAAGATTTGTTATATGTTCTCTTTTGTTTATATCAATTTCTGGGAAAACAGCTTCTTTATTGTTAATGTTGGCCCATGGATATACCTCTACTTTGATATTTTATTTTATTGGTGAGTTTTATTCAGTTGCCAATACACGTATAGTGTATTATTTTAATAGTTTTATAAATTCTAGGTTGTTTTTTTCCATTATTTTTGCAATTTGTATACTTTCAAATTGTGGAACACCTCCTAGAATATCTTTTATTGCTGAATTCATGACATTTAGTAATATATATTTGTTGTATAGTTTTTTTGTATTAGTATTTTTTATTTATTTTATGGCTACTTTTTATTATTCAGTGTATTTAATTGTTAATTCTTTCATGGGAAAGAATTTTTATTTTTTATTTTCCTGAAATGTTTATTTTACTTTCCCTTTGTTGGTTATGTGTTTTAATGTTTTTTGATTTGTTTTGTTGTTTTAATGTCGAATTAGATTATTTCAGTAGGATTATTTCGATATTGTTTCATTGATTTAAAGTTTTATTAAAAAAATGTGAGCAATTGATTTCTTCGTGGTCGAAAATCTTTAAAAAATAAAAGATTTGACAACCAAAGAACGAGAGGGCGCGAGTTCTTTCTCTCCTGTTATTTTTCGTAAAAAAAAAAAATAACAGGGGGTTTTTTGGTAAGAAGTTTTTTGTTTGCAGGAGGGTAAGTGTTTGCGGGTTTAAGTTAAGTTTAAACTAGTGGTCTTCAAAACTAAAAATTTATATCCGTTTTTGTTTTTTTAAAGAATATGTTTTTAAATCTTCCGGTTAGAAAATCTTTGAGATTATTTTGGAATTTTGGTAGTATGTTGGGTATGATTTTAGTTATACAGGTTTTTACTGGTTTTTGTATGGCTTTATATTATGTTGCTGATAGGAGTTTGGCTTTTGATTCTGTTCAGTATATTATATATGAAACTAACTATGGATGATTTTTTCGTTTGATGCATATGAATGGTGCTAGTTTGTTTTTTATTTTTTTGTATTTACATTTTTTTAAGGGTTTATTTATGAGCAGTTATCGTTTGGGTGGTGTTTGAATTACTGGTTTATTAATATTTTTGATGATTATAGGTATTTCTTTTATGGGTTATGTTTTGGTTTGAGCTCAAATGAGATTCTGAGCTGCTGTTGTTATTACTAGTTTGTTAAGGGTTATTCCTTATTTTGGAAATAATTTGGTTCTATGAGTTTGAAGAGGTTTTTCTGTAGGTAGTGCTACTTTAAAATTTCTTTGTATTCTTCATTATTTGTTACCTTGGGTTTTGTTTGTTTTTGTAGTTTCTCATTTGGTTTTGTTGCATAAAACTGGTAGAACTTCTAGTTTGTATTGTCATGGTGATTATGATAAGGTTTGTTTTTATCCTTATTATTATTCTAAAGATGGGTTTAATATTATTTTTTTTATGTTGTTTATCTCTTATGTATTGGTTTATCCTTATGTATTTAGAGATCCTGAGATATTTATTCAAGCAGATCCTATAACTAGACCTGCTCATATTGTACCTGAGTGGTATTTTTTGTTTGCATATGCTATTTTACGTGCTATTCCAAATAAGGTTTTAGGGGTTGTTTTTTTATTGTCTAGAATTTTTGTTTTTTTTTTGTTTGTTTTTTTGAAAAATTATACTTCGATTTTATCAAATTTGAATAAATTTGTTATTTTTAGTTTTTTATTTATTTGTATTATTTTAAGTTGATTAGGTCAATGTCAGGTTGAATATCCTTTTAATATTTTGAGAGTAATTTTTTCTTATTTATATTTTATTGTTATTTTATTTATTTTATTTTATAATTGAGTTTCATATTATATTTTTAAATAAATTGTGTTTCGGCTATTTTAGTTTAAATAGAATACGTTACTTGTAATAACGAGGTTTTTTGTAGCAATTTTAATTTTTCAGTAATTAGTTTAATAAAAATATAGCATTTGGGATGTTAAGTTTAATTTACTGATTAAGACACTTTACTTATTTGGATTTGTTTTTGTTTTTGTTTGTCATACAGTTTATTTTTTGTATGAATCACAGTACTATTGGTTTTGCAATAGAGTCTTTTATGGGTTCTTTAAAGGAGTTATTTAGTCTTAATAGGAGACAACCTAATTCTTATTGAATGAGAACTTTTTTATTTATTACTTTATTAGTTTTTAACCTTGGTGGTCTTTTACCATATAGTTATTCTTTTTTTAGAATAATTGAGTTTACTTTAGTTTTTAGTTTGGTTGCTTGGATGACTTCTTTTTTAACTTTTATTTCTAGTGAGCGTTTTTTTTTGTATTTGTATAAGAAGGGTGATAATGTTTTTAAATCTTTTTTTTTTATTGTTATTGAATTGATTTCTGAATTTTGTCGTCCTGTTGCTTTAACTGTTCGTTTGACTGCTAATGTTATAATTGGTCATTTGGTCATAAAGTCTTTATATTATCTTATGACTTTTATTTGTCCTTGGTTTTTTTTTGGTTATGTTTTTATAATTATTGTTGAGTGTTTTGTTTTAATTATTCAAAGTTATATTTTTGCTCGTTTAGTTCAGTTTTATTTGAATGAGTAATTTTTGAGGATTAGTATATTTAGTATGTCTGACTGTTAATCAGATGGTTTTATTCTCAGAGGGAACTAGTATATTTAGTACAATGGTCTGTAAAACTGGAGGTTTGTTTCCCTGTCCGGATTAGTAAAAATTATTATACTACTTTGATATGGTAGAGTTGCTTTATGGCATTCGGTATTTATTTTGATATTTTTATGTTTGTTATTAATAATATTTTTTATTATACAATCTATTGCTTTTGTTACTTTATATGAGCGTCATGTTTTAGGCGGAACTCAAAATCGTATGGGACCTAGTAAGGTTTCTTTTATAGGTGTTCTTCAGGCTATCATGGATGGTGTTAAACTTCTTGCTAAAGAGCAAATTATTCCTGTTCATTCTTCTCCTATTTTGTTTTTATTGGTTCCTGGTCTTTCTTTTGGGATTATATATTTGGAATGGTTGACTCTTCCTTTTTTATATGATTTTATTTCTTTTGAATATTCTGTTTTGTTTTTTTTGTGTTTAATTGGTTTTTCTGTTTATGGTAGTTTGATGAGTGGTGTTGTGTCTAAGTCTAAGTATGCTATGTTAGGTGCTGTTCGTGCTAGAAGTCAGTCTATTTCTTTTGAAATTGCTTTTTCTTTGTTTATTTTGTGTATTATTGTTCATTATCAAGTTTTTAGTTTATGTAGTTGGTTTAGTTTTAGTCTTTTTATTTTATTAGTTCCTTTTATTATTATAGTTTTGGCTGAGTTGAATCGTGCTCCTTTTGATTTTTCAGAGGGTGAAAGTGAGTTGGTTAGTGGTTATAATATTGAATATTCTAGTGTTGCTTTTGTTTTGTTGTTTTTGAGTGAATATGGGGCTTTAATTTTTTTTAGTGTTTTGTTTTCTTATTTATTTTGTGGTGGTTATTTGATTTTTAGATATTTGTTTTTTAGGTTGTTAATTTTTATTCGTTCTACTTATCCTCGTTATCGTTATGACAAAATAATGGAGTTATTTTGATTTATTATGTTGCCTATTTCTTTGATTTTATTGTTTTTTTTTGTTTTAGTTTTCTTTTAAATTTTTGAAGGGCGTTAAATAGATTTACCTATGTTCGGTTACGGTTCGAAAAGATTCTCGCCTTTTGTTTCATAATTTTCATGTGTTGTCTTTATCTTCTTATCCTATTATAATATCTGTTTGTGTTTTGGGTTTAACAACTTCTTTGGTTGTCTGAATAGTTTATGGTGTTTTTTTTTTTGTTTTTTTTAGGTTATTTTCTTGTATTTACATTGGTTTACTTTGGGCCAAGGATATTTGTATAGAGGGTCAAAGTGGCTATCATAATTTTTTTGTAATAGATGGATTTAAATTTGCTTGTTTATTGTTTATTTTTAGTGAGTTTATGTTTTTTTTTGGGATTTTTTGGGTTTTTTTTGATGCTGCTTTAGTTCCTGCCCATGAAATTGGGATGAATTGATCTTCTATAGGACTTCAGTTAGTTAATCCTTTTGGTATTCCTTTATTGAATACTGTTATTTTGTTAAGTAGTGGTGTTACTGTTACTTGGTCTCATTATGCATTACTTTGTAATAAGAAGTGTCATGAGGGGTTGATTGCAACAATCGTTTTAGCTGTTGTTTTCACATTGATTCAGTTATTTGAATATAAGCAAGCCTCCTTCTCAATTGCGGATGGTATTTATGGTAGAATTTTTTATTTGTCGACTGGTTTCCATGGATTTCATGTTATTTTGGGGACTTTGTATTTGTGTTTTAATTTGTATCGTATTTTGTTTTATCATTTAAATTATAGACATCATTTATCTTATGAATTTGCTATTTTATATTGGCATTTTGTTGATGTTGTTTGATTATTTTTATTTGTTTTTGTTTATTGGTGAGGTTATTATGAGTTTAGTATAATATAATATATTGGATTTAGGTTCCAGGGATTTATACTCATTATTAAGAAGTATTATCGGGGTATTTTATATTGGTTGGAGTCTTCTAATCATAAAGATATTGGGACTCTTTATCTTATTTTTGGTTTGTGATGTGGAATAGTTGGTTCTGCTTTTTCTATGTTAATTCGTATGGAGTTATCTAAGCCTGGTTTTTTTTTAGGTGATGGTCAACTTTATAATTCTATTTTGACTGCACATGCTATTTTAATGATTTTTTTTATGGTTATACCAGCTATGATTGGTGGTTTTGGTAATTGAATGGTTCCTTTAATACTAGGAGCTCCTGATATAAGTTTTCCTCGTTTGAATAATATTAGGTTTTGGTTGTTGCCAACTGCTTTACTATTGATTTTGGCTTCTTGTTTTGTAGATGCTGGTTGTGGTACTAGTTGAACTGTTTATCCTCCTCTTTCTACTAGATTTCATCCTGGTAGTTCTGTTGATTTAGCTATTTTTTCTTTGCATTGTGCTGGTTTTAGTTCAATTTTAGGGGCTATTAATTTTATATGTACTACAAAAAACCTTCGTAGTTCTTCTATCAGATTGGAACATATAAGTTTATTTGTTTGAACTGTTTTTGTTACAGTTTTTTTGTTGGTTTTGTCTTTACCGGTTCTTGCTGGTGCTATTACTATGTTACTTTTAGATCGTAATTTTAATACATCTTTTTTTGATCCTTCTGCTGGTGGTAATCCTTTGATTTATCAACATTTGTTTTGGTTTTTTGGACATCCTGAGGTTTATATTTTAATTTTACCTGCTTTTGGTATTATTTCTCAAAGAACTTTGTATTTAACTGGTAAAAAGGAGGTTTTTGGAACCCTTGGGATGATTTATGCAATTTTAAGAATTGGATTAATCGGTTGTGTTGTTTGAGCACATCATATGTATACAGTTGGTATGGATTTAGACTCTCGTGCTTATTTTACTGCGGCAACAATAATTATTGCTGTTCCTACGGGTGTTAAGGTATTCAGTTGATTGGCAACTTTGTTTGGTAGGAAGTTAACTTTTCAACCTGTTTTATTATGAGTTATTGGTTTTATTTTTTTATTTACTATAGGTGGTATAACTGGGGTTATGCTTTCTAATAGTAGTCTGGATATTATTTTACACGATACTTATTATGTTGTAAGTCATTTTCATTATGTATTGAGTTTAGGTGCAGTTTTTGCTTTATTTTGTGCTGTTTCTCTTTGATGAAGAACTATTACTGGTTTGGTTTATGATAAAATGATGATGAGTGTTGTTTTCATTATGTTTTTTATTGGAGTTAATATAACATTTTTTCCTTTACATTTTGCTGGTTTACATGGTTTTCCACGTAAATATGTTGATTATCCAGATGTTTTTATTGTATGAAATGTTATTAGAAGTTATGGTAGCCTAATTAGAATATTTGCTTTGTTTTTATTTGTTTATATCTTAATTGAAAGTTTTGTGTCTTTTCGTAAGAGATTAGTTGATTATTTTTATAATTGTAGTCCTGAACATGTTTTATCTAACTATGTTTTTAGTCATTCCTATAACTCTGATGTTTATTTGAGGGTTAAGGGCTAAGTTAAGAATTAAATTAATTTATTTAGGTTGATTTCTTATTTTTTTAATTATTTTCAAGGGTTTTGTCTTCCTATACCCGGAAATCTTTTTGCTAGTTATGTTGATTGATTTCATAATTTTAATTGTTCTTTACTTTTTGGAGTTCTTTTTTTTGTTAGAGCTATAATTGTTTATTTGATTTCTAATAAATATTATTTGAAGTCATATAAAGAATATCAATTAGCGGAATTATTGTGCAGTTTAATTCCTACTGTGATTTTGGTTATTCAAATAGTTCCTTCTTTATCGATTTTATATTATCAAGGTTTGATAGCAAATGACAGAGCTTTAACAATCAAGGTTACAGGTCACCAGTGGTACTGGTCTTATGACTATTCTGATATTGATGGTTTAGAGTTCGATTCCTATATGAAACCGTTGGATGAGTTAAAAATTGGTGAACCTCGTTTGCTTGAAGTAGATAATCGTTGTGTTGTTCCTGTTGATACTAATATTCGTTTTTGTGTCACATCGGCAGATGTAATTCACTCTTGGGCTTTACCTTCTTTTTCTGTTAAAGTAGATGCCATGGCTGGTGTTTTATCTACAGTTAATTGTAATTTTCCTATAGTTGGTGTTTATTATGGTCAATGTAGTGAGATTTGTGGTGCTAATCATAGATTTATACCAATTGCACTAGAGGTCACTACTCCTGAAGCTTATAAAAATTGAGTAATAGGAAATGTCTTGTAAATAGTTTTAGTTTAAATAGAACATCTGTTTTTGGTACAGAAGGTTAAAACTATAGTATTAAAAACTATTATTATTTTTATACGGGTTTTTATTTTTGTTTTATGAAAAATTTGAAAACGATATTGTTATTTTATTTTTTTTATTTATTTTTTGTTGGGTTTTTGTGTTGGTTTTTACTGGTAAAAAATCATCATGAAGCCAGGATTCTTTTTTATCTATAAATATTTATGCTGATTTGATTGAGGAATAGACTATTCTTTTTTGTTAGTGGGAATTTACCTGATGAAGTGAGAAATAAAGATGTTTAGTCGAGTGGGAAACTTTTTTACTTTTATTTATTTTTTTTTGTTAGCCATAGATTCATTTTTAAAATAAATCCAAAGAACGAGAGGGCGCGAGTTCTTTCTCTTCTGTTATTTTTCATTTTTAAAAAAAATAACAGAAATTTGTTAGATTTTTTATTGTTTTTCTTATGAAAAAAATTTGATTTTCAGGGGTTACCCTGAAAAAATTCGAGATTTTTAGATTTTATTATTTTTTGGTTTTTATATTTTTATAAATTTTTTTTTAAATTTTTTGAAAAATTTTTGTGTTATAATCTTGGTTTTTTTTCTGTTATTGTTTTTTAGTTTTAAAAAAATTGTTTTGCATTTTATTAGTTTTGTTGTATATATATATATATGAAATATATATATAGGTTGGAGAATGAAAAGAATAAAATTATGATTTTATTCTTTTAATTTTGGTATAAAAGGTGGGTACGATACCCACGACGAACGTAAGATTCGTCGGAGGGGTACCCGAGAAGGGTACTCCAGTACCCACCTTCTCGGGTAAGTAAACTTACAACGATTGTAAGTTTACGAACAAGAAACATCATTAATATTTTATAATATACATATGTATATGTATATTATAAAATATATGTATAAGTAAAATAATATGCGTAGCATATTATTTTGTAGGGATAGAAAATATATTATAAATCGTAAGATTTATAAGATGTTTTCTATCCCTCTAGGGGGTTGGTGTAAGTTGCATGTTTGATTTGCATTCAAAAGGTTTAAACCCTCTAAAAAAGGGGTAATAGTATAAATTAGTATGTTTCACTTTCAATGAAGAGGTAATTTTATCCTAGGAGGTTTCTGACCCTTCTGAGTTTGATAATGGCTCTAATCAAGTTAAAATAGTGTTATGCAATTTGCATTCACGGAGTGGACAATAGTATTTAATCCCGGTAGATATATCGTTTGCTAAAAAGGTGTACCAGAAAGATCGGATAGACCCCTTAAACTTTTACTTTAAATGTGTTATTCTCATGATTTTTTAAAATTACCGTAACTTTGTTTTTACAACTATACAGTGCAATGTAGTAGTTCTTTTGTGGTTCTGACTTGAGAGATAAGATTGGATTAATAGACCCGGATTAGTACCCGGTTATTCCAAATTAATAAGATTTCGGGAGTAAAGTAATATTTAAACCGGAAGTATATTGGGCGCACCCTAAATTCTCCTTGGAGCTTGAGTAGTAATCGAGATCCCTCGTTATCAGCTTAGACTATTGGCGCATGTATGTTCGTCTAAGATCTATCTTAAAGATATTGTTCGCAAGAGATAAATAATCTAGTAGGACAGATAAATACCTGGTACATGTTTAAGTGTGTAATTTGGGCTACACTGCCTGATGGCTGGTTCGGATTGTCGAGAGAGATTTTGGCATGAAGTTGTAAAGGACAGTAAAGCGCTGTTTAATGGGTGCTTGAAGAATACCTAGGGAGGGTACAAATCATCCATCAATTGCCCACAGGGGAGTAAGTTGTAGTAAAGTAGGTGTAGGGGAATCTGCACCTGAGTGTGGGTTATTTTAAAACTTAGATTTGAAATCTAAGTCTGGATATAATTCCGTAACCTTAGCCCTTTAGTATAAATTAAGTATATTTGTTTGTGGTACAAGTGGTCTTGGGGCTTTTGTTTGTTTTACATGTTGTTTTGTTTTTTTCTTTGTTTTTTATTTTTTTGTTTTATTTAATTAGTTTTTTGTTGAGTTATTATGTTTTTAGTAAAAACAAGGTATCTTCTTTTGAATGTGGGTTTTCTACAGTTGGTAAAATTCAAAATTCTTTTTCTATTCATTTTTTTTTGATTATATTAATTTTTGTTGTTTTTGATTTAGAAGTTGTTATATTTTTGGGGGTTTTAGTTTCTGATATTCATTCTTTGTTTACTTTTTTGTTGTTGATGCTGTTTATTATATTTGGGTTCTACCTAGAGTGGTGGTATGGTAAGTTATATTGAATGGTTTACTCGATTAGTTTATTTTTAAAATATGGCTCTGAAGAAGCTAAGAATGATTCGGGTAAATAAGATAGGATAAAAAGTCTATTGGGCTCATACCCTGAAGGTGATCTAGTATCTCTTATTGATATTTCTTTATTTTTGATTTTCTGTTTTTTCTTTGTTGTTTAAAGGTCGTCGTTTTATTTTTTTTTTAATTTCTTTGGAGTTTATTGTTTTGAATTTATTTATTTTTTTAGGTTTACATTTTAGTGCTATGGGTTTTTTTGTTGTGTTGTGTATAAGTGTACTTTCTAGTGTTCTAGGTTTGACTATAATAGTTTCTATTATTAAATTTTATGGGAATGATAATAGTTTATTCTAGAGCTGGTTAGCTTAAATAAAAGCTCCTGACTTTTAATCGGGTGATGGGTTTCCCACTGGCTATAATTTTTTGTTATATATATATTAGGATTGCATCCTATTGTAGGATAATTTACATTTTTATGTATAATTGAAATACAGAGTAGGATGTCTATTTGGTGTCAATGTTACAAATTGACTTTTATTAGATATGGAGTTGAAATTTCGTTCTGTATGATATCAGTTTTTTTTTCATATACTAGAAAATTGTAACTTTTGATTTTTTGTTTTTGGGTGTCTAGAGTTCGTAGTGCTTTTGTTATTAGTTTCATAACTATACCCGGATAAAATATTTATTTTTTTTTTTATATTGTAAAGCTTTACAATATTAATTATCTACAAATTAGTAGACTTGTAAAATATTATATGTGTTTTTAATATATTTGGAAAACTCAGAGTCGAGATCAAATGTTTTTTAAAGACTTAGGGTATTTAATATACCTGGCTTCTGCCCGATGTATTAATTTATCAATGGCAGACTTAGCGTGAGGTCATTAAGGTAGCAAAATCATTTGTTTCTTTATTGGATTCCAGTATGAATGAAGTTTTGGTCAGTTTTCTTTCTTCTTTTATTTCGAATTTATTATCTATCTAAGAAATGATAGGTGCATTAATACAAAGATAAGTCTTCGGAAACTCTATTTGTTATTTTTTATTATTTAAAAATGACAAGTTAGCTAGGGCAGTTAATTAAATAATCATTTTTTTCCTATTTTTATTACAAGGAGTTACTCCGGAGTTAACAGAAATTCATACCTGATTTAGTTCTTATAATAGGGTAAGTTTTACATCGATGTTGTATCTCCATATACCGAGAAAGAACAAGGCTTGGTAATTCAGACTGTTCTTCTGTGAGATAATGGGACGTGATATTAGTTTAATTCGACGTAAGTCAGAATTGTTTATCTTGATTATTGCTTTTATTTAGTATGTTTAGTACGTAAGGAATTACACTACAGTATTATACTTTTTGATTCTCTAGTATAATTAGTATATTCGACTTCCAATCGAAAGGTCTTGAGGATTATAAGAACGAGAGGGCGCGAGTTCTTTCTCTTCTGTTATTTTTCATTTTTAAAAAAAATAACAGAAATTTGTTAGATTTTTTATTGTTTTTCTTATGAAAAAAATTTGATTTTCAGGGGTTACCCTGAAAAAATTCGAGATTTTTAGATTTTATTATTTTTTGGTTTTTATATTTTTATAAATTTTTTTTTAAATTTTTTGAAAAATTTTTGTGTTATAATCTTGGTTTTTTTTCTGTTATTGTTTTTTAGTTTTAAAAAAATTGTTTTGCATTTTATTAGTTTTGTTGTATATATATATATATGAAATATATATATAGGTTGGAGAATGAAAAGAATAAAATTATGATTTTATTCTTTTAATTTTGGTATAAAAGGTGGGTACGATACCCACGACGAACGTAAGATTCGTCGGAGGGGTACCCGAGAAGGGTACTCCAGTACCCACCTTCTCGGGTAAGTAAACTTACAACGATTGTAAGTTTACGAACAAGAAACATCATTAATATTTTATAATATACATATGTATATGTATATTATAAAATATATGTATAAGTAAAATAATATGCGTAGCATATTATTTTGTAGGGATAGAAAATATATTATAAATCGTAAGATTTATAAGATGTTTTCTATCCCCTGGTTTAAAAGATCTTTAATATAAGTTGAGTATATCCTATTGCAGATAGGAATGTTTATAGGTCTTTTTTATCATATGTGGTATTGGTTATTTCTGAGTTTGTTTATTTGTAGTTTGTCTTATTATAATATAGATCCTTTGAAGTCTTGTCTTTTATTAGTTTTGAGTTTGTTGGTTGTTTTGCCAGTTATTAGTTACTCTAATTATTTGTGATATTCTTATTTTGTTTGTATGCTTTTTTTAAGTGGAATTTTTGTGGTTATGGTTTATTTTTCTAGTCTTTGTAACTATTTTTTTGGGGTTAGCAAGTATGGTCTTTTTATTTTGTTTTTTGTTTTATTTGGTTTGAATTTTTATATAAGTTATGATTATCATATATTTTTATTGAATAGTTTTTATTATAGTGTTTATTTTGGTTGATTTGTTTTTATTATTTTTTGTTTATTGTTTTTTTTAAGTGTTGTAAGTTATATTTTGGATGTCAAAGGTGCTTTGCGAAAATTTTGTTAGTGTAGCATAATATAATGCATCTGCTTTAAGCGTGGAAGATTTATCTCTAACTGGTGAATTTAGGGACAGGTCTTCTAAACTTGTTTTGAGCTAGTAACTCATTCACTTTTGTTTTATTTTTTGTGTTTTTTTTATGTTTTTATTTTTTTTTTGTTGAATTCTTTTACTTGTAATGTTGTTGTTTGGTGGGTTGTGTTTTTGATGATAACTTTAGTTTTTATTTCAATTAATAAAGGTTCTGTTAGTAGGATGGTTAATTATTTTATAATTCAAGAGATTTTAGGTTTTACCTTTTTGTTGGTAAGTGTTAGCTGGGTTCAGCTTGTTATTTTGTTGATAAAGGTAGGTGTCGCTCCTTTTCATTTTTGGGTTTTTAGTGTTACTAATGGGCTTAGAGGTTGATCTGTTATGTGATTCCTTACTATACAAAAGTTACCTTTTATTCCGGTTATTATGTATTTGAGTGTTTCTTATTTTGTTTATTTGGTTGTTTTAGGGATTATTTTTTGTTATTTTCAATTGTTTTTTGTTAAGGGTTATAAGAATATATTGGTATTGGCTTCTACCGAATCTTTTAGTTGGTTGGTTTTAATGATTTTTTTTAGTCTGTCGTCTGGTTTATTATTTGGTTTATTTTATATTATTTTTTTTTATTTTTTATTAGATCATTCTGGTTCTAGTGAGTTGGATTCTTATAATTGGGAGACTGTTTTTATTTTTATAAATATTCCTTTTGCTATGACTTTTTTTGTTAAGTTTTTTTCTTTAATTTCTTTATTTAGAAGTTATACTTTTTTGCTTTTATTGGTTTTGTTTGTTATGTTTTTGTCTGTTTTTAGTCTGGGGTTTTGATTGTGTAATATAAGTACTGATTTTAATTTTAATATTTTTAAAAATCGTTCTTATTGATATTGATTTTGTTATCCATTAATGTTTTTATGTTTAATTTAGTCGAGTTTAAGGTAATTTCCTATTATTTTAGTGGGTTTAATTCGTTTTTATTTATAAAAATATTTTAATTAATTTGTTTTTATGTGGTGATCTATTTTTTAATAAGTTTTGAATTTTGTATTCTTTTGCAATATTTTGTGAAAAATGGATTGACACCGGTGATTTGAGGATTATTGCTTATGTTTGTTTATTTGTTTTCTTGCGATCCTTTTTGTATATCTTTATCTAGATTGGGTTTTTTTTTTGATGTTTTAACTTGGATTTTTTTATAATATGATGGTTCATAATTGAATTTCTGTAGAAAATGTTTTTTTGGTGGGGGGGGGTGGTTTTTATTTTATCTGTCGTGGTAGATGATATGATGGAGACTTTTTACCCGGGCTTAGAGTTTTTCTGTAAATGATGCTAAGAGGCGAGTTTTGATTTTGATTATAGTGATAGTACTTCGGGATTTGATTGTAATTAAAAAAACTTGTAGTCTTGATTTTGAGGAAAGATCTGGTCAAGGGGGCCCAGGTTCATAAAACTTATTTTTATCTACATTGAAAATTTTGTAGTTTTGAAGTGTGAAATGTTTTGAAAAATTTGTTGAAGTTTTTTTGTTTTTTATGTTTCTTTTGATGATGATAATTTTATTAATAGTTTTTTTAGTTATTTGTGTTTTCATTGTGTTGTTTTTTTTTACGTTTATTTTAGATTTGTATTGTATTTTTTAAGCCTAGAGATTCGGTTAGGTTTTTGTTAGTTTTGATAATTTTTTTTTTTAAGGCAAGTGTTCTTTTTGAATTTTTTATGCGTTGCAGTTATAACGATGGTTGGGTTGATGTTTAGTCCATCTGTGTATTGATGTTTTAGGAGTTTTAGTTTATTTAGAATATGTCACTTACAATGATAAGGTTTTCAACTCTT